CCTGTGATACAGAAAAAAGTAGTTATCATGCCTTTTTCTGATGAATCATATAGTTTTACGATTTCATCGAAAAATAAGGTTATCAAATGAATTGTAATTACAATTGAAACCATCGAAAAAGAAATATGAGTTAATATATGCTCTAAAGTTAAAAATATCATAAAAATCTTGAATCCCTTAATCTTAATTAAGAAATTAAAATTGGGAACTGAATTCATTATATGATCTATTGTATCTCTTCTCGAAGATGGCATGCCGCTACTCGGACTCGAACCGAGATGCTTTAGCACTGCTTCCTAAGAGCAGCGTGTCTACCGATTTCACCATAGCGGCTTGCTCGAACTCATAATAGCCTATTCATATTCAATCGTCGAGATTGGAGGAGTAAATTCAATGCAATGTTTTTTAGGAAAGATTTAAACTGATAAATCCAAATTCATTCAAATAGGGATTTGAAAGTTCATTATTTTCATTTAGGGTGTCAGTTTATTAAATTAATTTAAGACTTTCGTGTAGGTTATGCTTTCCTGAGATTGAACTCTTGTAACTAGATAGTTCTACCGCGATCGAACTCAAAAAAATGCATTTTTACAAAATAGACCCCATTTTTTTTGAATTATTTAAAAATGACACATTTTTCGTACACAATATCCTAACTAAGCTAACGGCTTTTTTGATTGGGTTGAAAGCGAAAGATATATGGGAGATCTATATAATAATTTAGAGAAAGGAAATTAAGAAGTCCGAAAGTTACACAAAAAGTTTTAAAAATGGAATCAATTAGTATCAACAATTCATTAATTTTAACTTAGCTAAAGATTTTCTATTTGCTCTTCTATAGATATGATATAGAGAGAAAAAAGAATTTTCTTATTTATTATTGTAATTGGAACAAATAGTTCGATGGGGAAAATAAAACTCCCCACCTTGGAAATGAAAAAACATACTAAAAGAGGGTTAAAACCTTGTATCCTGTCTTTATTCTTTTTTCAAACAAAAAAAGTATTAGTTGTAGAATTCATTAAACAGAAAAATTATTATTCCACATATTATAGGAGAAAAGAAAGGTCCATTTCATATTGATTAGCCCAACAATAATAAAAATAGGTAATGTAAATTGTTCATTTTTAATTATGAAATGGACCTTTTTTTCGAGTCAAATCAATTCAGATTATTCCAACGTTTTATTACTTATTTGTTTGTCGCACAAAAAAACTTTTTGAATTTCCGGTCAAAAGAGATTTCCCTAAAGAAAAAGCTTTTAACGCTGCCCAATATCCCTTCCGTTTCCAAATATTTTTACGAATACGCTTTTTTGATATAGAAGTACGTTTTTTTGGAACTGCCATTGAAAAATGAAGAGGTTACTCATTATTATAGTTGGATGTGAAAGACATCTATTGTTCAAAACGAATTGTTCTTTTTATTCTCTAGATAATATTATTTTCATATAAATGGAGATAGGTGAAAGATATGTGAAAATTGCATAAAATATTACTAGAAGAAGAGGATATATGATTTTTTTTTTTTCAAAAAGAAAATGGTTTTTCTAGTCCATACAATATTCGTAAGAAAGAAAAATTTGTATTGATTGATATTGATACTTTTATTTCTCTTTCTTATTCAAATCTATAGAATACGCCGTGCCCTAGCAATTAAATTGGTTGAACTCTATAACATAAAGAATCAAAAAGACCCTACATTTCTATTTCTGCCTATTTTCGTCGTTCTACATTTAATTTACATGTACTAAAATACATTGAAAGGTTTAAGAACCCCACCCTTGTTGCTTACTGAAAAACTTGAATCTTTAATGTTTTTGATTTTATTAGACTGGAAATAAATCAATCAATTCCATAATGAACTAGTTAATGATTTTGAATAAACTAACTAAAATAGCGAGTTCTTATTTCATTAGGCCAGGTTAGTGATCTTAGTTAATCTAATCCTATGATTCATATTAGTATTTTTAGTGTAATTCTTTATACTTGCTCTATGACTAGAAATTTTTTAATAATCATTGAATTTTTCATTTTCGGTATCTTCATAAATATATTAGTGACTAACTAAGTATTCACGTTTTACGAGTACTTTAGTTATATCATTTGACCAATTGTAACTTCTTGATTTGAATAGTTGAAGTATTTAAGAAAGACTCACAATAAACAATAAGTAAGAATATAAAATTAGAAAATTCTATTTAAGTTAGTACATATCTTGATTTTTTTATTGACTCCTTTCAAAAGAGATAAGATCCGGTGAATCGGAAACACTTAATTAAGAATAAAAAACTTTTTATTTTTTATGGAACAGACATATCAATATGCGTGGATAATACCCTTCGTTCCACTTCCAGTTCCTATGTTAATAGGGGTGGGACTTCTTCTTTTTCCCACGGCAACAAAAAATCTTCGTCGTATGTGGTCCTTTCATAGTATTTTATTGTTAAGTATAGTCATGATTTTTTCGATTGATCTGTCTATTCAGCAAATAAATAACA